AATTCACATCTTTGTTGAAAGAATTTTTTTTGTAATTCCTTACATAAGGATTCAGAAAATACCGGATCTCCGCCTACACAAGCAAATTGTTGATAAAACTCCAAAATGGCATTTTCTTTTGACCCAATTTTTTTTTTCTCTTTCTCATTCAGGAAAGACAAGAAAATCTCAGGATAGCAAACATTCTCTAGAATTTCTCTTAGATTCGAACCCATAGCTGATGATAGAACTAGAATAGATATTTTCTGTTTCCTACTCACACGAGCCCATATCCTTGCTTTTCGATCAATCTCTAATTCTAATCTTCCTCCCCAATCTGATATTATGGTCCCGGTATAGACCGAAATTCCGTTATGGTCCAATTCTGACCGGTAATAGATACCGGGACTTTGCAATATTTGATTGATCACAATTCTGTATATTCCATTTACTATAGAAGTTCCCAGGGAATTCATTAAAGGAATGTTTCCAATAAAAAGAGTTTGTTCTTGCATATCCCTACTGGTTTTCCAAATTAATCCCGCGGATACATATAATTCAGAAGAATATGTGAGTGATTCATATACAGCATCTCTTTCTTTTATCAAAGGTTCTACCAATTGATATGTTTCCACAAATAATTGAAATTCAATTTCTTGATCTGTATCTTCAATTTTTGGAAACTTATAAAGTTCTTCTGTTAAGCCCTGATCAATGAATCTACAAAATCCTTCAAATTGTATCTGATTAAACCCAGGTATTGTAGACATTCCCTCATTTCCATCCCCGAGCATTTTGAATTTCCCTTTTCTCAAAAAATTCCATTATTGAACCATTCTTCATCAAATCATATGGATTGATTTAGCAATGATGGAATTTCTATTTTGTTTACTGAATCGCATGAAATTTGACTCACCCCGTATATGGAATGTATGAAATGCATATGAACGGAGGAATAAAGACAATTTTATATTCAAATTGGAATTTGGAACAGATAGAAAATCGAAAGGAATTAATAAATGCCACTTAGGCTTATGGAGTTTTGGATAGAATATCAAAAAAAAAGTGATTCCATTTCTACCATTATTATGATATTACATACTCTAATCCGATTGGGTACCAGAAAAAGAAATGGATTCGGATTTCATCTGTTCGATGATATAAAGACATTATAATCATCAAAAATATAGAGTTGATATTTTTTTAGCACTTAACTTTTTCACGGATTCTATTGTTCAACAAATGATTCGCATAAAAGAGAGATACTTTTATTTTACCTTTTTTTCTTTTTTTAGTAGAATACGATTGAAGGGCGTAACATAGTAATAAAGTTTGTATTTATTAACCATGTGTAGATAGCTATCTATGTTTCCTCCTTTATTTAAGTTCTATTCGGGACAGCGCGTGCTATGCTATATCAAAATTTCCATTTTCTATTCCATCTATTGAATGAAAAATTGAAGCACTACAATTTACTAATAATTCTCTATAGTCATCATATATAGATATGATATCCAATTAGATATTTGTATAACAATTTATGTTCTGGGGTTTACATATACTTCTATTTGCTGTTATAATGGAAATTGGAAAGGATTTTTTTTTATGGAAAAGAATCAATACTGATTAGTTATGTATCAATTTGGATTTTCTTATATAATTAGAATTAGGATTAAGAAAAGACAATTTTGGATTCAAATCCAAGAATCGTTCATGAATTTACAGTCCCATTTAATAGTTAATGGTTCCAATTTGTCCTAAATTTTGGCTTTTGGGACTGAAAAACCACATTTGGTTTTTCAATTTTTCAATATCAATATAAAAAAGAGAGGGAAAATTTTTAGATATTTCGTTTTTGAGATACTATACATACAACCGAAGGGATGGATCCAATCCAAAAAACGAAGGATTTTTTTCTTTTCGGGCAGGGGTTAAATTTAAGAAAACGGGATTCAAGATGCAAGTCCAATAAAAAAAGAAGTTTCGGAATCCCCCACTCGACGCAAACAAAGGGAGACTTTTTTCATCTATTTTGTAGGGTATCATACATTTTGGCGGCATGGCCGAGCGGTAAGGCGGGGGACTGCAAATCCTTTTTCCCCAGTTCAAATCCGGGTGTCGCCTGATCAAGAAAAAACTCGAAATCTCTTATTTCGTTTTGCTGATATAACTCGCTGAATTTTTCCCCAGCAGAAGCAAACAAAGTAAAAGGACTCTTGAGACTTGCTTGCTTGGTTCGAAACATCTGGAAGTTTGGCTCTCGAAAGCTAAAGTGCTCTAAATCCTTGCCTCTAGGATTCAAGGACAGATGAATGGTGGAAGGGCTCTCATATAAAGATTTATTGATTCCCTTCCACTACTAATGTAGTGTTTCATTACCGGGTCCTGAATTCGATTGGATAGCCCCACGGAAAATCGAATTAGTGGTTGTGGAAAGGGCTGAAGATACTTTCTATAGAGACTCAGGAGAGTCTCTAAGTCCTCGCTATCCAATAACAATTCGACGGAAAATTGGCTTTCG